GCTAGCGTAGCTTAATTAAAGCATAACACTGAAGATGTTAAGATGAGCCCTAGAAAGCTCCGCAAGCACAAAGGCTTGGTCCTGACTTTACTATCAACTCTAGCTAGACTTACACATGCAAGTATCCGCACCCCCGTGAGAATGCCCTACAGTTCCCCGCCCGGGAACAAGGAGCTGGTATCAGGCACACCACTACTAGCCCACGACACCTTGCTTAGCCACACCCCCAAGGGAACTCAGCAGTGATAAACATTAAGCCATAAGTGAAAACTTGACTTAGTTAAAGCTAAGAGGGCCGGTAAAACTCGTGCCAGCCACCGCGGTTATACGAGAGGCCCAAGTTGATAATTACCGGCGTAAAGCGTGGTTAAGATTTTAATAGAACTAAAGCCGAACCCCTTCAGAGCTGTTATACGCACCCGAAGGTAAGAAGTTCAACCACGAAAGTGGCTTTACAGCCCCGAACCCACGAAAGCTAAGATACAAACTGGGATTAGATACCCCACTATGCCTAGCCGTAAACATTGGTAGTATGTTACATTCACTGCCCGCCTGGGTACTACGAGCATCAGCTTAAAACCCAAAGGACTTGGCGGTGCTTTAGACCCACCTAGAGGAGCCTGTTCTAGAACCGATAACCCCCGTTCAACCTCACCTTCCCTTGTCTTCCCCGCCTATATACCGCCGTCGTCAGCTTACCCTGTGAAGGTTTAATAGTAAGCAAAATTGGTACAACCTAAAACGTCAGGTCGAGGTGTAGCGTATGGGGAGGGAAGAAATGGGCTACATTTCCTGCCCCAGGAAATACGAATGATATGCTGAAACGCACATCTGAAGGAGGATTTAGCAGTAAGCAGGAAATAGAGCGTTCCGCTGAAATTGGCCCTGAAGCGCGCACACACCGCCCGTCACTCTCCCCAAGCCTACAAACTCCAGTAACTAAAACATTACAATCGCGAAGGGGAGGCAAGTCGTAACATGGTAAGTGTACCGGAAGGTGCACTTGGAAAAATCAGAGCGTAGCTAAGACAGAAAAGCATCTCCCTTACACTGAGAAGTCCCCCGTGCAAATCGGAGCGCCCTGACGCCCAACAGCTAGCCCCCCAAAACCAAAATCAACAAACCAACATCAATACCCCCTAATACACTATTGCTGTATTAAACAAACCATTTTTCCCCCCAAGTATGTGCGACAGAAAAGGGCCTGTGGAGCGATAGAGAAAGTACCGCAAGGGAACGCTGAAAGAGAAGTGAAACAACCCAGTAAAGCCTAAAAAAGCAGAGATTCATCCTCGTACCTTTTGCATCATGATTTAGCCAGTGTAACCCAAGCAAAGCGTGCTTTAGTTTGACAACCCGAAACTAAGTGAGCTACTCCAAGACAGCCTATTAATAGGGCAAACCCGTCTCTGTGGCAAAAGAGTGGGAAGAGCTTTGAGTAGAGGTGACAGACCTACCGAACTTAGTTATAGCTGGTTGCCTGGAAATTGGATAGAAGTTCAGCCTCCCGAATTCTTCGCTCATTTCAGTTTTACCCCTCCTGATATCTTAAGAAGTCGAGAGAGTTAGTCAAAGGGGGTACAGCCCCTTTGAACCAAGATACAACTTTGCCAGGAGGGTAAAGATCATAATTATAGAAGGTAAAATATCTTGGTGGGCCTAAAAGCAGCCATCCCCTCAGAAAGCGTTAAAGCTCAGATATACTTCTACCCCCTTTATACGGATCATCAAATCTCACCCCCCTAATTCTACCAGGCCATCCCATGCATGCATGGGAGCGACCCTGCTAATATGAGTAATAAGAGAGCCTGAGACTCTCTCCTTGCACGTGTGTACATCGGAACGGACGCCCCTCCGAACCTTAACGGCCCCAACCCCAGAGGGCACTGAATAACAGACCAAAAAACCAGAAGAACGTTCAATAAACCAACCGTTAACCCCACACAGGCGTGCCCCTAAGGAAAGACTAAAAGAAAGAGAAGGAACTCGGCAAACACATCAAGCCTCGCCTGTTTACCAAAAACATCGCCTCTTGTAAAACTTAGAAATAAGAGGTCCCGCCTGCCCTGTGACTATAAGTTTAACGGCCGCGGTATTTTGACCGTGCGAAGGTAGCGCAATCACTTGTCTTTTAAATGGAGACCTGTATGAATGGCATAACGAGGGCTTAACTGTCTCCTTTTTCAAGTCAATGAAATTGATCTCCCCGTGCAGAAGCGGGGATAATAACATAAGACGAGAAGACCCTATGAAGCTTTAGATACAAGACAGATCATGTTAAACCCTCCCTGATAAGGGACAAAACCAAATGAGCCCTGTCCTAATGTCTTTGGTTGGGGCGACCGCGGGGAAACAAAAAACCCCCACGTGGAATGGGAGCTCCCCCTCCTACAACTAAGAGCTGCCGCTCTAGTTAACAGAATTTCTGACCTATAAGATCCGGCAATGCCGATCAACGAACCGAGTTACTCTAGGGATAACAGCGCAATCCCCTTTTAGAGCCCATATCGACAAGGGGGTTTACGACCTCGATGTTGGATCAGGACATCCTAATGGTGCAGCCGCTATTAAGGGTTCGTTTGTTCAACGATTAAAGTCCTACGTGATCTGAGTTCAGACCGGAGTAATCCAGGTCAGTTTCTATCTATGACATGATCTTTTCTAGTACGAAAGGACCGAGAAGATAAGGCCCCTGCCCGAGGCACGCCTTACCCCCACCTAATGAAGACAACTAAAGTAGGCAAAAGGGCATACCCCGCCCGCCGAAGAGCACGGCGTGTTAAGGTGGCAGAGCTCGGCAATTGCAAAAGGCCTAAGCCCTTTCCACAGAGGTTCAAGTCCTCTCCTTAACTATGATTTCAGCACTTATTACCCACATTATTAACCCCCTTGCCTTCATCGTACCAGTCCTTTTAGCGGTTGCTTTCCTAACTCTCCTTGAACGGAAAGTTCTTGGCTATATGCAACTACGAAAGGGCCCTAATATTGTGGGACCCTACGGCCTCCTACAACCCATCGCTGACGGTGTAAAACTATTTATTAAAGAGCCAGTACGCCCCTCCACCGCCTCTCCCGTCCTCTTCCTTCTAACCCCCATCCTCGCCTTAACACTTGCTTTGACCCTGTGAGCCCCAATACCCATGCCCTACCCTGTTGTAGACCTTAACCTCGGAATTCTATTTCTTCTGGCCCTGTCTAGCCTAGCCGTCTATTCAATCTTAGGCTCAGGATGAGCCTCTAATTCAAAATACGCCCTCATCGGTGCCCTTCGGGCTGTTGCCCAGACAATTTCCTATGAGGTTAGTCTAGGACTGATTCTCTTAAACATTATCATTTTTACAGGGGGCTTTACTCTACAGACCTTCAACGTAGCCCAAGAAAGCATCTGATTAATTGCACCTGCCTGGCCCCTTGCCGCAATATGATATATTTCTACCCTCGCAGAGACCAATCGTGCCCCCTTTGACCTCACAGAGGGGGAGTCCGAGCTAGTCTCCGGATTTAACGTCGAGTACGCCGGGGGCCCCTTTGCTTTATTTTTCCTGGCGGAATACGCGAATATTCTGCTAATAAACACCCTCTCCGCCACCCTCTTTTTAGGAGCCTCTCATATCCCCACCTTACCCGAACTCACTGCTCTTAACCTAATAACTAAGGCCGCCCTCCTTTCTGTCGTGTTTCTCTGAGTCCGAGCGTCATATCCCCGATTCCGATATGACCAACTTATGCACTTAATCTGAAAGAATTTCCTCCCACTAACCCTGGCTTTAGTTATTTGACACCTCGCCCTTCCCATTGCATTCGCTGGGCTGCCACCGCAGCTGTAAGCCCGGAGTTGTGCCTGAAGTAAAGGGCCACTTTGATAGAGTGAACCATGAGGGTTAAAGTCCCTCCAACTCCTTAGAAAGAAGGGACTCGAACCCTACCTGAAGAGATCAAAACTCTTAGTGCTTCCACTACACCACTTCCTAGTAAAGTCAGCTAATTAAGCTTTTGGGCCCATACCCCAAACATGTTGGTTAAACTCCTTCCTTTACTAATGAACCCGTACATCTTAGCCGCCCTACTTTTTGGTTTAGGCCTAGGCACCACAATTACATTCGCGAGCTCTCACTGGCTTCTCGCCTGAATAGGCCTTGAAATAAATACTCTGGCCATTATCCCACTTATAGCCCAACATCATCACCCCCGAGCAGTAGAAGCAACAACTAAATACTTCCTTACTCAAGCAACTGCAGCCGCTATACTTCTCTTTGCCAGCACTACCAACGCTTGATTAACAGGACAATGAGATATTCAACAAATATCTCACCCCCTTCCTATTACCCTAATTACTCTTGCTTTAGCACTAAAGATTGGTCTTGCACCTGTCCATTCATGACTGCCTGAAGTCCTTCAAGGACTAGATCTTACAACCGGACTCATCCTCTCCACCTGACAAAAACTTGCCCCCTTTGCCCTCCTGCTCCAGATCCAACCCGCTAACTCTACAATTCTAATTGCTTTTGGCCTAGCCTCCACCCTTGTTGGGGGATGAGGAGGACTAAATCAAACCCAGCTTCGTAAGATCCTTGCTTACTCGTCCATCGCCCACCTCGGCTGGATGATCCTTGTGCTTCAATTCTCCCCATCCCTGACGCTTCTCACTCTCCTAACATATTTTGTAATAACAATCTCCACTTTCCTTGTATTTAAACTAAGTAAATCGACTAATATTAACATACTCGCTACATCATGAGCCAAAGCACCCGCTTTAACAGCCCTCGCCCCCTTAGTACTTCTGTCGCTGGGAGGCCTTCCCCCACTGACAGGCTTCATACCTAAATGACTAATCCTTCAAGAACTTGCCAAGCAGGACCTAGCCCCAACCGCAACACTAGCCGCAATAACAGCCCTCCTTAGCCTCTACTTCTACCTGCGAGTCTCCTATGCAATAACCCTAACTATGTCCCCCAACACCCTGACAGGCACTACCCCCTGACGACTGCAACACTCACAATTTACACTTCCACTAGCGACAACGACCGCCACCACCCTCCTGCTACTGCCCCTAACCCCCGCAGTCGTCGCACTTCTCACCCTTTAAGAGACTTAGGCTAACACAAGACCAAGGGCCTTCAAAGCCCTAAGCGAGAGTGAAAATCTCTCAGTCCCTGATAAGACTTGCGGGATATTACCCCACATCTCCTGCATGCAAAACAGACACTTTAATTAAGCTAAAACCTTTCTAGATAGGTAGGCCTCGATCCTACAAATTCTTAGTTAACAGCTAAGCGCTCAAGCCAGCGAGCATCCATCTACCCTTTCCCCCGCCTGTCCGGGGACAAAAGGCGGGGGAAAGCCCCGGCAGACGCTAGTCTGCTCCTTAAGATTTGCAATCTAATATGTCAAACACCTCGGGGCTTGGTAAGAAGAGGACTCAAACCTCTGTCAATGGGGCTACAATCCACCGCTTGAACACTCAGCCATCCTACCTGTGGCCACCACACGTTGATTCTTCTCGACTAATCACAAAGACATCGGCACCCTCTATCTAGTATTTGGTGCTTGAGCCGGAATAGTGGGCACCGCCCTAAGCTTACTCATCCGAGCAGAGCTCAGCCAACCCGGCGCACTCCTCGGAGACGACCAAATTTACAACGTCATTGTTACAGCACACGCCTTTGTAATAATCTTCTTTATAGTGATACCAATTATGATTGGGGGCTTTGGAAACTGACTCGTGCCTCTGATGATTGGCGCCCCCGACATGGCATTCCCTCGAATAAACAACATGAGCTTCTGACTCCTGCCCCCCTCGTTCCTCCTACTTCTTGCTTCCTCCGGAGTAGAAGCCGGAGCTGGGACCGGATGAACCGTCTACCCGCCCCTGGCTGGCAACTTAGCACACGCCGGGGCATCCGTTGATTTAACCATCTTTTCCCTGCATTTGGCAGGGATTTCTTCAATCCTAGGGGCCATTAATTTTATCACAACTATTATTAACATAAAACCCCCTGCCATTTCTCAGTACCAGACCCCTTTATTCGTTTGAGCTGTTCTAATTACTGCTGTCCTCCTTCTTCTTTCCCTTCCCGTGCTCGCCGCAGGCATCACAATACTGCTCACGGACCGCAACTTAAACACCACTTTCTTTGATCCGGCAGGAGGGGGCGACCCCATTCTTTATCAACACTTATTCTGGTTCTTTGGCCACCCCGAGGTCTACATTCTTATCCTACCCGGCTTCGGTATAATTTCTCACATTGTCGCCTACTACGCCGGCAAAAAAGAGCCTTTTGGCTACATGGGGATAGTCTGAGCTATAATGGCCATTGGCCTATTAGGTTTTATTGTGTGGGCTCACCACATGTTTACAGTAGGAATAGACGTGGATACCCGAGCCTACTTTACATCCGCAACTATAATTATTGCCATTCCCACTGGTGTAAAAGTATTTAGCTGACTCGCAACTCTTCACGGAGGCTCTATTAAGTGAGAAACCCCACTTCTGTGGGCCCTCGGCTTTATTTTCCTCTTTACAGTAGGGGGACTCACTGGAATCGTCCTAGCTAACTCCTCACTGGACATCGTCCTACACGACACCTATTATGTAGTAGCCCACTTCCACTACGTCCTATCTATGGGTGCTGTCTTCGCCATCGTCGCCGCCTTCGTTCACTGATTCCCCCTATTCTCAGGTTATACCCTCCACAGCACCTGAACTAAAATCCACTTTGGTATCATGTTTACAGGGGTAAACCTAACATTCTTTCCTCAACATTTCCTAGGACTGGCCGGAATGCCTCGTCGATATTCGGACTACCCAGACGCCTATACTCTGTGAAATACAGTCTCATCCATTGGATCCCTTATTTCTTTAGTAGCAGTTATTATGTTTTTGTTTATCATTTGAGAAGCCTTTGCCGCCAAACGTGAAGTACTCGCAGTAGAACTAACCTCAACTAACGTCGAGTGACTACACGGCTGCCCTCCACCCTACCACACATTTGAAGAACCCGCATTTGTTCAAGTTCAACCCAACTAACGAGAAAGGGAGGAGTCGAACCCCCATGGGCTGGTTTCAAGTCAGCCACATAACCGCTCTGTCACTTTCTTCATAAGATACTAGTAAAACAGCAATTACACTGCCTTGTCAAGGCAGAATTGTGGGTTAGACCCCCGCGTATCTTGACCAATTAATGGCCCATCCCTCACAGCTAGGTTTTCAAGATGCAGCTTCACCTGTTATAGAAGAACTTCTTCATTTTCACGACCACGCCCTTATAATTGTGTTCCTTATTAGCACCCTAGTACTTTACATTATTGTGGCTATAGTTTCCACCAAATTAACTAACAAGTATATTTTAGATTCACAAGAAATCGAGATTATTTGAACTGTTCTACCTGCCATCATTCTTATTCTAATTGCCCTCCCCTCCCTCCGCATTCTCTACCTTATAGACGAAATTAACGACCCACACTTAACAATCAAAGCAATAGGACACCAATGATACTGAAGCTATGAATACACAGACTATGAAGACCTTGGATTTGACTCGTACATAATCCCCACGCAAGACCTCACCCCTGGGCAATTTCGTCTTTTAGAGGCCGACCATCGAATAGTAATTCCAGTTGAATCCCCCATCCGAGTACTTGTGTCCGCTGAGGACGTCCTGCACTCATGAGCAGTCCCCGCTTTAGGAGTAAAAATAGACGCAGTCCCAGGTCGCCTGAATCAAACAGCCTTTATTGCATCCCGCCCAGGAGTCTTCTATGGACAATGCTCAGAAATTTGTGGCGCAAACCACAGCTTTATACCCATCGTAGTGGAGGCAGTTCCTTTAGAACACTTTGAAAACTGATCCTCTCTAATACTCGAAGACGCCTCGCTAAGAAGCTAAACCGGGCCTAGCGTTAGCCTTTTAAGCTAAAGACTGGTGGCTCCCAACCACCCCTAGCGACATGCCCCAACTCAACCCCGCGCCCTGATTCGCTATTCTAGTTTTTACTTGACTAATTTTTTTAGTTATTGTTCCCACAAAAATTCTAGCTCACACCCACCCCAATGAGCCCACCTCACAAAGCACCGAGAAACCCAAAACAGAGCCCTGAACCTGACCATGACACTAAGCTTCTTTGATCAATTTATGAGCCCCACATTTATAGGTGTCCCTCTCATGGCCCTAGCCCTTTCCCTCCCCTGAATTCTTTACCCTGCCCCCTCCGCTCGATGGCTAAATAACCGACTTCTTTCCCTTCAAGGTTGGTTCATTAATCGTTCTACGCAACAGCTTCTTCTCCCATTAAACACAGGGGGACACAAGTGAGCTGCCCTCTTAGCCTCACTAATGATTTTCTTAATTACCCTTAATATACTGGGCCTTCTGCCCTACACTTTTACCCCCACCACGCAACTCTCCCTTAATTTAGGACTCGCAGTACCCCTTTGATTGGCAACAGTAATTATTGGCATGCGAAATCAACCAACCCATGCTCTTGGACATCTTCTTCCAGAAGGCACCCCCGGGCCCCTTATCCCCGTCCTTATCGTCATCGAAACAATTAGCCTATTTATTCGCCCGCTTGCCCTAGGAGTTCGGCTCACGGCAAACCTCACCGCCGGCCACCTTTTAATTCAACTCATCGCCACAGCTGCATTTGTCCTTCTGCCTCTAATGCCCGCAGTAGCAATCCTAACTTCAACAGTTCTTGTTCTTCTCACCCTGCTAGAAGTCGCCGTGGCAATGATTCAAGCCTACGTATTTGTTCTTCTATTAACGCTCTACCTACAAGAAAACGTCTAATGGCCCACCAAGCACACGCATACCACATAGTTGACCCCAGCCCCTGACCGCTCACAGGCGCAGTAGCCGCCCTACTGATGACATCCGGCCTTGCAATCTGATTTCACTTCCACTCAACAACCCTCATAGGACTCGGCTTAGCCCTTCTTCTCTTAACAATGTACCAATGATGACGAGACATCATCCGGGAAGGCACTTTCCAAGGTCACCACACACCCCCCGTACAAAAGGGACTCCGATATGGAATAATTCTTTTTATCACCTCAGAAGTTTTCTTTTTTCTCGGGTTCTTTTGAGCATTCTACCACTCAAGCCTAGCCCCCACTCCTGAACTAGGGGGTTGCTGACCTCCGACGGGGATTAACCCTTTAGATCCATTTGAAGTTCCCCTACTAAACACCGCCGTCCTGCTTGCCTCCGGGGTAACCGTCACCTGAGCCCACCACAGCATTATAGAGGGTGAACGTAAACAAGCCATCCAATCCCTTGCACTGACGATTCTTCTAGGGTTTTACTTCACATTTCTGCAAGGCATGGAGTATTACGAAGCCCCCTTCACCATCGCAGACGGTGTTTACGGCGCCACATTCTTCGTAGCCACTGGCTTTCACGGTCTTCACGTCATCATTGGCTCTACATTCCTCGCCATTTGCCTGCTTCGCCAGATTCAATACCACTTCACGTCAGAACACCATTTTGGATTTGAAGCAGCCGCCTGATATTGACATTTCGTAGACGTTGTCTGACTTTTCCTCTACATCTCCATCTACTGATGAGGATCTTAGTCTTTCTAGTATCAAGCAAGTATAAGTGACTTCCAATCACCCGGTCTTGGTTAAAGTCCAAGGAAAGATAATGAATTTAATTACAACTATTATTGTTATTACTACTATCCTACCCATCATCCTCGCCCTTGTCTCCTTCTGACTCCCTCAAATAACGCCTGACCACGAAAAGCTCTCCCCCTACGAGTGCGGGTTTGACCCCCTGGGCTCAGCCCGTCTACCCTTTTCCCTTCGCTTTTTTCTTGTTGCTATCCTGTTTCTTCTCTTTGACCTAGAAATTGCCCTCCTGCTGCCCCTTCCCTGAGGAGACCAACTTACAACCCCTTTACTAACATTTCTATGAGCTTCCGCTGTCTTAGCTCTCTTAACCCTCGGCCTAATCTACGAATGACTTCAAGGCGGCCTAGAATGAGCCGAGTAGGTAATTAGTCTAATAAAAACATTTGATTTCGGCTCAAAAACTTGTGGTTAAAGTCCATAATTGCCTAATGACCCCCGTTCACTTTGCTTTTTCATCAGCCTTCATCCTAGGGCTAACCGGCCTGGCATTCCATCGCACCCACCTTCTCTCCGCCCTTCTATGCTTAGAGGGAATGATACTTTCTCTATTTATTGCCCTCTCTCTCTGGACCCTACAATTAGACTCAACAAACTTCTCAGGAGCCCCCATACTCCTACTTGCATTTTCAGCCTGTGAAGCAAGCGCAGGCCTCGCCCTCCTGGTAGCCACCGCTCGAACTCACGGGACAGATCGGCTCCAAAGCCTCAACCTCCTACAATGCTAAAAATCCTTATTCCAACACTTATGCTTATCCCAACTGCTTGAGCAGCCCCTGCTAAATGACTTTGACCCACAACCCTCGCCCACAGCCTTGTCATTGCCCTTGCAAGTCTAACTTGACTAAAAAATGCATCAGAGACCGGCTGGTCAAGTCTAAATTCCTATATGGCCACAGACCCCCTATCGACCCCCCTACTTGTTCTTACCTGCTGACTCTTACCCCTTATAATTTTAGCAAGCCAGAATCATACAGCTTCAGAGCCCCTAAACCGCCAACGGATGTATATTACCCTCCTAACCTCCCTTCAGTTTTTCCTCATCCTCGCCTTCAGCGCCACAGAAGTAATCATGTTTTATGTTATATTTGAAGCTACTCTTATCCCCACACTTATTATTATTACTCGCTGAGGAAATCAGACAGAACGGCTTAATGCAGGAATCTATTTCTTATTTTACACCCTGGCAGGATCGCTCCCATTGTTAGTTGCACTTCTCCTCCTGCAAAACAACATCGGCACCCTCTCGTTAGTCACCCTTCAGTTTTCAGACCCTCTCCAACTTACCTCTCTCGCAGACAAACTATGATGAGCAGGATGCCTTCTAGCCTTCTTAGTAAAGATACCCCTATACGGCGTTCACCTGTGACTGCCTAAAGCCCATGTAGAAGCCCCCGTCGCAGGCTCCATAATTCTTGCAGCCGTTCTTTTAAAACTAGGCGGCTACGGAATAATACGAATCGTCGTAATACTTGAGCCCCTCACCAAAGAACTAAGCTACCCCTTCATCATCTTCGCACTATGAGGCGTAATTATGACGGGTTCAATTTGTCTGCGTCAAACGGACCTTAAATCCCTCATCGCCTACTCCTCAGTTAGTCATATGGGGCTAGTAGTAGGGGGCATCCTCATTCAAACCCCCTGAGGCTTCTCAGGGGCCCTTATTTTGATAATTGCCCACGGACTAACATCTTCTGCCCTGTTTTGCTTGGCAAACACAAACTACGAACGCACCCACAGTCGAACAATACTTCTCGCCCGTGGTCTCCAAATAGTCTTGCCCTTGATGACAGCCTGATGATTTATTGCTAGCTTAGCCAACCTGGCTTTACCACCCCTGCCCAATCTCATGGGAGAACTAATGATTGTCACCTCTTTATTTAACTGGTCATGATGGACCCTCGCATTAACCGGGGCAGGTATACTAATCACCGCAAGCTACTCCCTCTACATGTTTCTTATAACCCAACGAGGCCCCATTCCACCCCACCTTATTGCCTTAGACCCCTCCCACTCTCGAGAACACTTACTATTGGCTCTCCACCTCCTCCCCCTAATTCTCCTAATACTCAAGCCCGAGTTAATCTGAGGGTGGGCTTACTGTAGATATAGTTTAACGAAAACATTAGATTGTGATTCTAAAGACAGAGGTTAAAGCCCACTTATCCACCGAGAGAGGCTCGCCAGCAACGAAGACTGCTAATCTCCGCGACCTTGGTTGAACCCCAGGGCTCACTCGCCCTCGCTTCTAAAGGATAACAGCTCATCCGTTGGTCTTAGGAACCAAAAACTCTTGGTGCAAATCCAAGTAGCAGCTATGCACCCCACCTCCCTCATAATAACCTCAAGCTTAATTATTATCTTTGTACTACTAGCATACCCCGTCTTCACGACACTCAGCCCAAGCCCCAAGAAACAGGATTGGGCTCTTTCCCACGTTAAGACTGCAGTTAAGCTAGCCTTCCTAGTCAGCCTTCTCCCGCTATCTCTTTTCCTTAATGAAGGCGCAGAAACGATTATTACATCCTGAAGCTGGATGAATACCCTGGTCTTCGACATTAATATCAGCCTTAAATTTGATCATTACTCACTCATCTTCACCCCTATCGCTCTATATGTGACATGGTCCATTCTGGAGTTTGCCTCCTGATATATGCACGCCGATCCATTCATAAACCGATTTTTTAAGTATCTTCTAATTTTCCTGATTGCTATAATCATTCTAGTTACAGCAAATAACCTCTTTCAACTCTTTATTGGGTGAGAAGGAGTCGGCATCATATCCTTCCTTCTCATCGGATGATGATACGGACGGGCAGATGCAAACACTGCAGCCCTTCAAGCAGTTGTGTACAACCGAGTGGGAGACATCGGTCTAGTTTTTGCCATAGCATGAATGGCCACAAACCTCAACTCCTGAGAAATACAACAAATATTTACGGCCGCTAAAGACTTCGATCTCACTTTCCCCCTTCTAGGATTAATTGTGGCAGCAACGGGCAAGTCTGCTCAATTTGGGCTCCATCCCTGGCTGCCCTCGGCCATGGAAGGTCCTACGCCGGTATCTGCCCTACTACATTCCAGCACAATAGTAGTTGCAGGAATTTTTTTGTTGATTCGAATGAGCCCCCTAATGGCAGAAAACTCAACTGCCCTAACAGTCTGCCTATGTCTAGGCGCACTCACAACTTTATTTACAGCTACATGTGCCTTAACCCAAAATGACATCAAAAAAATTGTTGCATTCTCAACATCAAGCCAGCTAGGGCTTATAATGGTCACACTAGGACTAAATCAGCCTCAACTAGCCTTCCTTCACATTTGCACCCATGCTTTCTTCAAAGCAATGCTTTTTCTCTGCTCAGGCTCAATTATTCACAGCCTTAACGACGAGCAAGACATCCGCAAGATAGGAGGCATACACCACCTCACCCCCTTTACATCCTCATGTCTGACTGTTGGTAGCTTAGCCCTTACAGGTACACCCTTTTTGGCGGGCTTCTTCTCAAAAGACGCAATCATTGAAGCACTAAACACATCCCACCTAAACGCCTGGGCCCTCGTCTTAACTCTTCTAGCCACCTCTTTCACAGCTATCTACAGCCTTCGGGTTGTATACTTTGTTTCCATGGGGCACCCCCGTTTCAACCCCCTTTCCCCAATTAATGAGAACAACCCAGCAGTCATCAATCCCATTAAACGACTAGCCTGAGGCAGCATCTTCGCTGGTCTTCTAATTACCTCAAACTTCATTCCCATAAAAACACCTATCATGACCATACCTCCCCTACTTAAACTCGCCGCACTAATCGTCACGATTGGAGGCCTCCTAATCGCCTTAGAACTAGCATCCCTCACAAGCAAACAACTCAAGCCCACCCCTCACCTCGCCCCACACCATTTTTCTAATATACTAGGATTTTTCCCTACAATTATTCATCGATTTACCCCCAAACTTAATCTAATTTTAGGGCAAACAGTCGCAAGCCAAATGGTAGACCAAACATGACTAGAGAAATCTGGGCCAAAAGCCGTGGCCTCCCTAAGCCTCCCCCTTATCACAACCACAAGCAACACGCAACGCGGCATGATCAAAACCTACCTTGCCCTATTCCTGCTAACCCTGGCTGTGGCCACCCTCTTATTTATTAACTAGACAGCCCGTAAAGTTCCCCGACTTAGCCCCCGTGTTAGTTCTAGCACAACAAAAAGCGTTAATAACAAAACCCACGCGCTAATAACCAATATCCCTCCCCCCGCTGAATACATCAAAGCCACCCCTCCGATATCCCCCCGGAAAACAGAAAGCTCATCAAGCTCATCTCCCGGAACCCAAGAGAATTCATGTCACCCACCTCAAAATTTAGTGGAAATTAATGTCACCCCTACCACATAAATAGCCATATAGCCCGCAACCGGACGACTCCCTCAGCTTTCAGGGTACGGTTCAGCAGCAAGCGCCGCTGAATACGCAAATACAACCAACATCCCCCCTAGGTAGATTAAAAATAAGACTAGTGAAAGAAAAGGACCCCCGTAATTAATTAAAACCCCACACCCCATGCCGGCCACTACCACTAAACCTAAGGCGGCAAAATAGGGGGAAGGGTTGGAAGCTACTGCAACCAACCCCAGTACTAACCCTAATAAAAATAAAGACATAATATAGGTCATAATTTCTGCCAGGACTCTAACCAGGACTAATGGCTTGAAAAACCACCGTTGTTATTCAACTACAAAAACCTCTAATGGCAAGCCTACGAAAAACCCACCCCTTACTTAAAATTGCAAACGACGCACTCGTTGACCTCCCTGCTCCCTCAAACATTTCAGTGTGATGAAACTTTGGTTCCTTACTAGGACTTTGCTTAATCACCCAAATCCTTACAGGCCTATTTCTTGCTATGCACTACACCGCAGATATCGCCACCGCCTTCTCATCCGTGGCTCACATCTGCCGGGACGTAAACTACGGCTGACTTATTCGTAATCTTCACGCCAACGGCGCATCCTTCTTCTTCATCTGTATTTATATGCACATTGGGCGGGGCCTATATTATGGCTCCTACCTTTATAAAGAAACCTGAAATATTGGGGTAGTTCTCCTCCTACTAGTTATGATAACTGCCTTTGTGGGGTACGTACTCCCCTGAGGGCAAATGTCCTTCTGAGGTGCAACCGTTATTACAAACCTCTTGTCCGCAGTTCCTTACGTTGGCAACACCCTCGTTCAATGAATCTGAGGGGGCTTTTCCGTAGATAACGCTACCCTCACCCGGTTCTTCGCCTTCCATTTTCTCTTCCCCTTTGTTATTGCGGGCGCTACCCTTGTTCACCTTCTTTTCCTTCATCAAACGGGCTCAAACAACCCCCTCGGGCTAAACTCCGACGCTGATAAAATCTCCTTCCACCCCTATTTCTCCTATAAAGATCTCTTGGGCTTCGCTGTTCTACTTATTGCCTTAACATCCCTCGCCCTGTTCAGCCCCAACCTACTGGGAGACCCGGACAACTTCACCCCCGCTAACCCCTTAGTTACGCCCCCACACATTAAGCCAGAATGATACTTCTTATTTGCGTACGCAATCTTGCGGTCTATTCCTAATAAACTAGGCGGCGTTTTAGCCCTGCTAGCCTCCATCTTAGTATTGATGGTCGTCCCTATTCTCCACACATCCAAACAGCGAGGCATCACATTTCGCCCCCTCTCCCAATTCCTCTTCTGAACCCTCATCGCAGACGTTGCCATTCTCACCTGAATTGGAGGAATGCCCGTAGAACACCCCTTTATTATCATTGGACAAATCGCATCTTTCCTCTACTTCTTCCTGTTCCTCGTTCTCGCCCCACTAGCCGGATGGGCCGAAAATAAAGCCCTCGGATGAGCCTGCAGTGGTAGCTCAGCGCCAGAGCGCCGGTCTTGTAAACCGGACGCCGGAGGTTAAAATCCTCCCCACTGCTCAAAGAAAGGAGATTTTAACTCCCACCCCTAACTCCCAAAGCTAGGATTCTAAGCTAAACTATTCTTTGCAAGTATTTGCAAGTATTTGCAAGTATTTGCAAGTATTTGCAAGTATTTGCAAGTATTTGCAAGTATTTGCAAGTATTTGCAAGTATTTGCAAGTATGCAAATGTGCAAATTACCCATATGTATTTACACCATACATTTATATTAACCATATAAGGGGCATTCAAGGACATATATGTTTAATCAACATATCTAGGATTACCACATTCATATATCACCATATAACTAAGGGTTACATAAAGCATATAGGAGTTTATTATACAATTAAGTAAATCTTGGACAGGCGAAATTTAAGACCGAACACAATCACTCATAAGTTAAGTTATACCTTTACCCAACATCTCGTCATACCTCAAAATCTTAATGTAGTAAGAGCCTACCATCAGTTGATTTCTTAATGTCAACGGTTATTGAAGGTGAGGGACAACTATTGTGGGGGTTTCACACAGTGAATTATTCCTGGCATTTGGTTCCTACTTCAGGGCCATTTATTGATATTATTCCTCACACTTTCATCGACGCTTGCATAAGTTAATGGTGGAATACATACTCCTCGTTACCCACCAAGCCGGGCATTCTTTCTACAGCGCATAGGGTTCTCTTTTTTTTTTTTCCTTTCACCTGGCATTTCACAGTGCACACGGGAATAACAAATAAGGTTGAACATTTATTTTGCCGTCCCGGATATAGTATGAATGGTGAAAAGATTTTATTAAAAGAATCACATATAAGGATATCATGTGCATAAGTAGTGATAATTTCTCCTTATTTCCCTGTGAGACCCCCCCTCTGGGATTTATTACGGGGTTTTTTGCGTAAAACCCCCCTACCCCCCTAAACTCCTAAGATAGCTATCATTCCTGAAAACCCCCCGGAAACAGGAAAACCTCTAGAAGTATTTTGTGGGGACCCAATTTGCATCTATTTACATTATTAAAATAATGTGCAT